TGATCTAAAGATATCCATTAAACACAGTCTAAAAAAATGGATCAATCGTTGAATTCGTTTCAATTGAGAGATTAAATCCGGTATAAATATTAGAAAGGGCGGAAACCCCATCTTCGCAAACATGAATAGATATATCTTTATTTTACAATTTTTCACAAAAAAGATTTATGCGGAAGGATTTGTCTTTGATGAAAAGTTTTCTATTTTTAGAGTTCAATTTTTTAATAATTTTAATTCAATGTAGATACCTATCCAAAATAATATGAATGACTCACTATTAACTCGGTTTTTTGGCCATAATCATTATGTAGGAGAGGTGGCCGAGTGGTTCAAGGCGTAGCATTGGAACTGCTATGTAGACTTTTGTTTACCGAGGGTTCGAATCCCTCTCTTTCCGTACTCTTCACCTAATTCACCAATGTTACTGACTGCAATGCATCAAATAAGAATGTATACTCCAACAGTTAGACCTTTCTTTGATATCGATTATGTATTCCTAATCCAAATCTTCTGTGGTACGAAAAATACTGGGCAAAATGGACAAGGAATGAAAATCCCCTACCGATCTATGATACATGAATGAGAGCAAAATCCCCAGATCAAACCCCTTATCTTACTTACCCCGGGTCCCTTTACTTAAGCCAAAATGGAGAGGTCAAAATTGTCCGAACCTTTGTTATTTTAGTTGGGGTTAAGTCTGACGAGAGTAATATTCTACAACTAGCAATTCATTTATTTTCAAACCGACCCATTTACTATCTATTATTTGATTGACGAATCCTTCATATTGGAATGGGTGAAGAGTCAAATGGTTTGGCAACTCCTCGCGGGGGGATGAATCAAGATAATTTTGAATCAGAGCCCTAGATTTTTGCTCATCCCTCACTGTAATAATATCTCGGGGTTTACAGCGATAACTTGGTATATCTACTATACGACCATTAACTAAAATATGTCTATGGTTAACTAATTGGCGGGCTTGAGGAATAGTCGAAGCCATACCCAATCGAAAAAGGATGTTATCCAAACGCATTTCAAGTAATTGTAGTAAAACCTGACCTGTTGATCCTTTGGCTTTTCCGGCGATACGAACGTATTTAAGTAATTGTTGTTCTGTAAGACCATAATGAAAGCGCAATTTTTGTTTTTCTTCTAAACGAATACGATATTGAGATTTTTTTCCGGGGCGCGATTGGTTTCTAAGATCGCTTCCGGCTCTAGGCTTTTTACTAGTTAGTCCCGGTAAAGCCCCCAGACGACGGATTTTTTTGAAACGAGGCCCTCTGTAACGTGACATAAAGACTCCTTATTTTTTATGAAATTTCATAAAACAAAATTAAAACTAAACTAAAATATGATAAATTAATCGAAATTTACTGAAGTATTGTATTACAAAGAATAATTAGAGGAATTGTATCAATATCCGGACCTTATTGTATATAAATAATTGTATTATATAAATAAAAAGAATTTAAAATAATAATAAAAAAAATTCAGGGTTCTTTTCTTAATTGATTTGTTCTACAGAGACCGAACTCCTCCAATCCCATTTTTATTCATAATTGGAAGTTCCTACGAGATGATAGGGTGACCCTTGGGAAAAGGGAAATAAGTTTTTCGCTTTGATTTCACATTATCAATTATGTAAAAAATAAAAAATCAAACAAACGGAGAAAAGCCGGCTATCGGAATCGAACCGATGACCATCGCATTACAAATGCGATGCTCTAACCTCTGAGCTAAGCGGGCTCACATAACATAAATTGTACACGTATACTAATTTAGTAAACTACTGAGATATTAACTACTGTTCATTCTTAGCTATTTCATAAGAAATATGATATATAGAAAAATAGAAATATCAAAAATAAGGACGAATAGAAAATCGAATTTTCTAATTTCCAAACATATTGGATATTTGAATATTATAGAACATACCTATTAATATAGCGATATTATTAAATATCGCGATATAAAATTTTGATCTATTTCTCAAATATATGTTTATCAATAATAAATATCTTAATTAGCTTAATTAGATGGTAAGATTTTTTTTACTATTCTATGTTTACTATTTTTTATTACATAATTTTATTATATTTCATATATATTTTATATTCATATATATTTTATATATAGAAATATATATATTTCATTTTAATTTAATTTGAAAATATATTTGAATATTTCATTTTAAATAAAATCGAGTAAAAGTAAAGTAATGTAATTAAGTTTAGAATCTTATTCTATTTCTATATTTATTGTATATTACAATCTTATAATATAATTATTTATTATATATAATTCGAAATAATTTCATATTTAATTAATAAATAATTTCATTTTGAATTTTCTTCTAATTCTAAATTAACGGAATGGTTAGTTATAGCCATTTTATTAGTTATGGATATTAATTGAATTTAAAATTAATAATACTCAAATCTTCCTTTTCGTTTTTTTGTTATGTTATAATGTTATAAAAGGCCTGCCCTAAGAATAACATGAAAGATAAAAGCGCAATCCAGATCATAATGAAACACTCCTCTGGTTTCATTCGGAAAGGTGAAAGCTAAGACGAAAAAAAAAAAAGAATCGACCGTTCAAGTATTTAAAATTGCACGCTAAAAACGGTAGAAATAAGGGCATATATAAGTATAATAAATATATATTATACTATACTATAATATATATGTTATGCGATCTATATTGAATTGATGATATAGAAATGATAGAATCATTTCTGATTGGACCAAATACGGGTCTCCGATAGAGATGAAAGAAAATATCCAAGAAATCAAATAGTAGAAAACACTTTTCAATATAGGAACCGGTATCTAATGAATTCAACCGGTCCAGCATAATAGAAATGAAAGAAAAAAAAGGGGGGGGGCGGCATCATGATGCGATCTTAATCACATCAAAAAAAAGAGGGGATATGGCGAAATTGGTAGACGCTACGGACTTAATTGGATTGAGCCTTGGTATGGAAACCTACCAAGTGAGAACTTTCAAATTCAGAGAAACCCTGGAATTAAAAATGGGCAATCCTGAGCCAAATCCTGTTTTATGAAAATAAACAAGGGTTTCATAAACCGAAAATAAAAAAGGATAGGTGCAGAGACTCAATGGAAGCTGTTCTAACAAATGGAGTTGGCTGCATTGTGTTAGTAAAGGAATCCTTCCATCGAAACTTCAGAAAGGATGAAGGATAAACCTATATACATACGTATAGTACTGAAATACTATCTCAAAATGATTAATGACGACCCAAATCTGTATTTTTTTATATTTATATGAAAAATGAAAGACTTGTTGTGAATCGATTAAAAATTGAAAAAAGAATCGAATATTCATTGATCAAACCATTCACTCCACCGTAGTCTGATAGATCTTTTTCATAATTGATTAATCGGACGAGAATAAAGATAGAGTCCCATTATACATGTTAATATCGACAACAATGAAATTTATAGTAAGAGGAAAATCCGTCGACTTTAGAAATCGTGAGGGTTCAAGTCCCTCTATCCCCAAAACGACCCGGTTGACTCCCTAATTATTTATTTTCATTTTATCATTTTGTTAGCGATTCAAATCAAAATTCGTTATATTTATCATTCATTCTCATTCGACTCTTTTCTTTCACAAATGGATCTGATCGAAAATTTTTTTCTTATCACAAGACTTGTGTGTGATATATATGATACGCGTACAGTACAAATGATTTGAGCAAGGAATCCATTAAATTTGAATAATTAACAATACATATCATTACTTGTACTGTACTGAAACTTTGAAATTTTTTTTTGAAGATCCAAGAAATTCTATTAGATCCTGTATAATACTTTGTAATACTTTTTCGTTTTTCTAATTGACTAATTGACATAGACCCAAGTCCTATATTAAAATAAAATGAGGATGATGCGTTGTGAATGGTCGGGATAGCTCAGCTGGTAGAGCAGAGGACTGAAAATCCTCGTGTCACCAGTTCAAATCTGGTTCCTGGCACATGAGTAATTTGTATGAGTATATATTCTAAAAATTAATTGATATGGGTCGACATACATATTCATTAATAGTATAAATCATGATACATATTTATCCATCTAAATGTCGGAGATATACCCCTTATATATATCATATGTATATAAAGTATACAAAAGAATTCCATTTTGTTTCCTCTTGTTTTTTTATTTGTCCATACTGTGTCTCCTTTTGTTCAAATGTTCAAAAAAAACGTTAATACTTTATACATATTCGAAAGGATAAATTAGTTAGTTGAAAGAGAAAAAGTATAGTCTAGAGGAGTTGAGGGATGGGAATAGCCAAAGTTCATTTCAGATACAGTACAAATCGAATATGATCCTATTTCATTTCCTTCTATATTTTTTTCATAGTCTATTTCTTCATTTCCTTCTATGTTACTTTCTCTAGCCCATCTAAGTGATGTGCGCGGTACATAGTTCATAATGCGGAACTCTTTTAGTTTCATCCTAGTAGATCGGCTCATTCGAAAAAGTATCTTCAAAATTTGAGAATCTCAATGAATCCTCTAATTTTTTTTTTTAGTATTTATTTTATTTAGCCTTATTTAGCCCACCCAATAACTAAAAAAAAAAAATAATAATAATATGGGAATGAAACTTCAATTACTATGTTTGATCTCGAAGAGAATGTACAAAAATTCTTTGAATATCTGGAGTTGTAGAAGTGAAGATTAGTTTCTGATTATTCAATGAGCATCTTGTATTTCATAAAAATTAGGGGCAATATAATCCTTACGTAAAGGCCATCCTATCCAACTTTCAGGCATTAAGATACGTTTCAGGCGTGGATGATTATCATAAAGGATTCCCAGCATATCATAGGATTCCCTTTCTTGAAAATCCGCACTTTTCCAAACCCAGAAAACAGACGGAATTCTAGGATTCTTCCTTGAGGCAAATACTTTTATGCATACCTCTTCCGGTTGATCTATACCATACTCTATTCTCGTAAGATGA